AATTATAGAATGAATTTACAACAAGAATTTGGTTCTTTTTACGAACTTGATGTTGAGAAATCCACCGATCTAGAAATTCATTTCGGACAATTGAACCTTTTCAAATTGTTTCTTTTTAAGAACCAAAAAGATTTGTGCTAAAATAATAGATGCAAAAAAGAACAAAAGGCCTTGGACACGTAATGGATCTTGAAGTACTATTTCCGCCTCCCTCTGACCAAATCCACCCACATTAGGATTGCTCGTTAATGGTTGATCAAGTTTGATAGATTCGCCCTCTGAAATAAGAAGTTCTGGTCCTGGAGGGATAATATCCACCACTTGACGCCCATCCAATGCATCCACTAGGGTTATTTCATATCCTCCCTTTTCTTTTCGTATTATTTTGCTTATTATACCCGCTACTGTAGCATTATAAACATTATTATTACTCTTACTCCCGTCAGGATAAATCTGGCCCCTTCCTCTGTTCCCACCTACATATATGGGATATTTTAAGAAGTAAACATCTTTCTTAGTAGCAGGGTCCGGGGAAAGAATAGGAAAGGTGATTTCACTATATTTCTGACCAGGAACAGGACCTATCACAAGAATATTTTTTTTAGTGGGACGATAGTTCTGAAAAGACAGATTGCCTATCTTTTCTTTGATCTCGGGCGAAATACGATCGGGGGGGGCTAATTCAAACCCCTCAGGTAAAATAAGAACAGCTCCCACATTCAAAGCTCCTTTTTTACCATTCCCAAGAACTTGTTTCAATTGCTTATCATAAGGAATTCGAACAACTGCTTCAAATACACTATCCGGAAGTACAGCTTGTGGAACCTCAATATCCACGGGCTTATTAGCTAAATGGCAGTTGGCACAGACAATACGGCCGGTCGCTTCTCGTGGATTTTCATAACCCTGCTGGGCAAAAATGGGATATGCATTTGAAACAGGTGCCCCAGTTATTATATATATCATGAGCGATAGGAAAATGAATCGAGTAATCTCTGCCTTTATCCAAGAAAAGGTATTTCTAGTTTGCATGGTCCAATCATTGATCCCGAAAATTTCTACAATAAAATTAGGTAGGTTGCTAGTATAGTTCCCTATCCCTGATTCTGCTATTTACTGAAATAATTTTACTCGAATCTAGGAAGAATTCTCCTGGATGGGTAGAAGAAATAAGTCAAATTTTGAATGTTTTACTTATGTACAAAGTAACAAACCTGAAAATTTGATCAGTGGATCATTTTTTAGTCATTTATTGAATGATAAATCACTACAAGTGACGGAGATACACGATTTAAATAACGGAAGATCCAATATTTTAAAATTGTATCTAGAATGACTGGAAAAGTGGAAACAAGACCGGATATAATTTGATCATTATGAGCAAATCCAAAATTTTTGTAAACAGATCCAATCATTAGTTCCCAACCATGGGGCGAATGGAAGCCTATACATAAATCAGTTAATAAAAGAATAGAAAAAGCTTTGATTGTATCACTTAAGTTATATAGGAACTCTTGAACCCAAGAGTTAAGAAGAAAAAGTTGTTGATTACCTAGAATAGAATAAGCACTTAGAATAACAAAAGAGATTATATTTGTCGAGAAGTACAAAATCATATGGATACGATCATGATTGTGTATCTTGATCAATTGGATTGTTTCTTTGTAAATTCCGATAGGAAGCTTTTGTAGATGTGTTTCTGGGTATTCTTTTATCATTTCGTCCAAGAGGAAGAGTCCCTCTAATTCTAGAACTTTTTTAAAAATATTTTTTTCTTGAATATGATTCAAGAAAATTTCAGATTGCCCAGTATTCCACCAATTAGTAACCCAAGCTTCTAGGCTTTTTTTAAATGAAAGAGAGATCCACCAGGGCAAAAATACTATAGATGCAAGATATAGTAGGGGAATGAATGCTTTCGTTTTTGCCATTTTTTCGTCTTTTATTTTTTTTTTAATGAACTTACTTCATTCGTCAACTTGATACAATATTGAATATTCATATCAAACATAAGTTCTATTACAAGTAATATTGATTCTATTATCAATCTATTCTCTGTTTTTTATTTGTGCTTGAGTGGTTAGTCCTTAAATTTTGAAACAATACAAAAATAGAAAAACAGAGAATCCACTTTTGAAATTAGAATCAAGAAAAAAAATATCGATTGTTTCCAAATATAGCAATTACTCAAATTTGAAGCAATTGCCCGGTTTCGATGAATGCACGAAAGAACCACTTCAGGATTAGGATTTACAGGTGAAAGAAGTCCCTTTCTATTCGATCAAAATAGAAAATATTTCAAAAAAAAAAAGAATTTATCGGTTTTTCCCTCGTGTTAAAAACTAAGAATACGAAAGCATTCATTCTTCGCTTCATTTTTCAAAATACTTCAATTGGTACACGCAAGAAATAGGCCAATTCTGCAGCTTTTTGTTCAATTTCTTGTGGGGTCAAATTCTTCTCATTACGAGTCAAGGGAATGGCCCCCTGGCCTCTGATTTCTATATAAAGGACACGATGTTCATAAATACCCTCTTTCACTTCGATTCTGATGGATTGAATGTCTTTCAGAAGGAATCGGAGGAAAATGCGACGATTTTTTCCAGGAAATCCCCAACGAAAAATAGACGCTAGTCCTTCTTTTCTATCGAATCGATCATAACCGCTACCTACATTCCACAAAATTGTGCACCATAGATAAGAACTAATAAAAAGACCTGCGATCCCATAGAAAGACATCACGATCCCCTGTGGAAAAAAAATGATTTGCTGAGACGGAAATAAAGATATCAAATCTCTACCAAGATAACTGGAAATTCCAACCAATAAAAACCCTAATGAACCTAAAAAAAGGATAAAGGCCCAGCAGAAATTGCTTGTTTTTCGAGATCCCCTTAAAAAATCTATCCATATATGTTCTGATCGCCAACTCATACTAGATCTAATTGCATTTTATTGGAATTGGAAGAATAAAAAAAATAACCGAAATAAATTTTACTTTTTTTGGTTTCCGAAGTAACTCTCATCAACTAGTATTATTCTGATGTGAACCTTTAAGAGTAATTCATCGAATTGTTTAGATCTAAAATAATAACATCAACTGACATATAATTTCCTATAGATATTTATCTATAGATATATTTACTTTATATCCATATCTCAGATATTCGCTCCGATTCCGATCTATTCGATTCTTTTTTTTTTTTCAAATATTTATAATTCATTTACTCAGATGTCATGTATAATCGCTTATCGAAAGAATAAGCTACATGTTATACTCTATCCTACTAAATAAATATAAATATCTGTGTTATAGTAGAAGTCGCATTCTTAAAAAAAATATATATATATACAAGATTTGGTGCCATCGTATTTAAAAATAAAAAATCTTGTTTTTTTGAACATGAAGAGATAAAGAAGCCATTGCAATTGCCGGAAAAACTAAGCCCACTAAAGGCACAAAAATAGAGGGTAAGTTGTTGAAAGTTGTCATAGAATGGATACCTCGATTTAATAGACTTAATATTTGTACCTGTTATTTATTATTATTGTTATGTTATTTATCCTAATTATATTAATATTTTTATCTGTTATTTATTGTTAGAAAGATATCTTAGAATTATTATAATGCATATATTCATATATATAATTATTAAAATTTCTTAGAATTAGAAGAATTCTATAATTATAATAAGTATATCTAGATGAGTATAATTATTAGAATTCTCTAATAATTAGAATGAATCTAGAAGTCTATATATACATGAGTATATATATATGGAAAAGGAATGTAGAACATAATTTTTCATCTTTCGACATGAAATATATGTATGATAATACACTTTTTTATTTATTAATTTATTATATTAATATTTTTTTTTTTATTGTTTTTTGATTAAGGCTCTACTTGATTGAATTTTGATTCAAAGGAAAGAAAACATGGAGGTGAAATAACTCACTCAAAATACCTTTTAAAGGATTACGTGGTACGATTGGATCGAATAAGCCCTTATGGAATAAATATTCAGCCGACTGTGAACCCTCAGGTAATGTCTTATTCAATGTTTGTTCAATTACTCTTTTACCCGCAAATGCAATGTAGGCATTGGGTTCGGCAATAATGATATCCCCCAACATACCAAAACTAGCTGTCACTCCACCTGTAGTCGGAGATGTAAGGATTGATACATAGAATAAGTTTTTATTTGATTGATAATGATATAAAGCGGAAGATATTTTAGCCATTTGCATCAAGCTCAAACTTCCTTCTTGCATGCGTGCTCCTCCAGAAGCACACACTAAAATAAGAGGTAAACATTGATTGGTAGCATACTCGATCAAACGGGTGATTTTCTCGCCTACTACAGATCCCATACTACCCCCCATAAACTGAAAATCCATAACCCCAATTGCTATGGGAATACCATTTAATTGACCTGTGCCTGTTTGAACAGCTTCAGTCAATCCTGTCTTTCTTTGATAAGAATCAATACGATCTTTATAAGATTCCTCTTCCGAATGAAATTCAATGGGATCTAGAGAGACCATGTCTTCATCCATAGGAGCCCAAGTACCTGGATCAATCGAAAGGTCGATTCTATCTGAACTACTCATTTTCAAATGATATCCACATTGTTCACAAATATTCATTTTTGATTTCAAAAATTTCTTATAATTTAATCCATAACAATTTTCGCATTGAACCCACAAATGCCTGTATTTTTGAGTAACATCCAGATTATTAGAACCTTCTGTTCTAGTGAAATCACTACCATCTCTTATACTAGCACTTTCACTATTATTTCCACTTTCACTACAAATGTAACTCTCAATGCAACTAGTAATTTGATTATTCCAACTATATTTAGTATCATACATCGAACGATCATAGTTGGAATCATGACTCTTCGATATATTCTTTAGATAACTAGAGGTACAATAAATATAAAACGAACTTTTTAGTTCACTTACAAAAGAATGATCATTGTCAATCTCCAAAA